ACATTATGTAAAATAATGCATAATATGTACTAATACATTATGTAAAATAATGCATAATATGTACTAATACATTATGTAAAATAATGCATAATATGTACTAATACATTATGTAAAATAATGCATAATATGTACTAATACATTATGTAAAATAATGCATAATATGTACTAATACATTATGTAAAATAATGCATAATATGTACTAATACATTATATGATATAAATTAAATATCAGAGAGTAGTTAAACTAGAATCTTAGCTTTGGGAGTTAAGGGTGGAAGTTAAAATCTTTCTTCTCTGATGCGGCCTCAGGAGGGAGTTTAACCTTCGATCTCCGGATTACAAAACCGGTGCTTGTAGTCTAAGCTACTGGGGCAGTTGAGTTGAAGAATTTTATTTTCTATTAGACCTGCTAAAGGAAATAAAATTAAGAATAAGGCAAAATAAAAGATGGATGCAATTTGTCCAATAATAATGTAGGGGTGTTCTACTGGCATGCCTCCAATTCATGTTAGGATTGCTATGTCTGCTACTAAAGTTCAGAATAAGAATTGTGATAGTGGGCGGAATGTTATGCTTCGTATTTTTGATGTGTGTAGTATTGGTACTAGTATAAGAACTAAAATTGAAAATAAAAGAGCTAGTACTCCACCTAGTTTGTTGGGGATTGATCGTAGAATTGCGTATGCGAAAAGAAAGTATCATTCTGGCTTGATGTGGGGTGGTGTTACTAAAGGATTTGCTGGGGTAAAATTTTCTGGGTCTCCTAGTAAGTTAGGGGAAAATAGTGCTAAAGTTGTTAGGGCTAGTAGTATGGTTGCAAAGCCTATGAGGTCTTTGTAAGAAAAGTATGGGTGAAATGCAATTTTGTCTGCGTTTGGGTTAATACCAATTGGGTTATTTGAGCCTGTTTCGTGTAAAAATAAAAGATGAATAATGACTAAGGCTGCAATGATAAATGGTAAAATAAAGTGAAATGCGAAAAATCGTGTTAAAGTGGCGTTATCTACTGAGAATCCGCCTCAGATTCATTGTACAAGTATATCACCTATGTAAGGTACTGCAGAGAGAAGGTTGGTAATTACTGTAGCGCCCCAGAATGATATTTGTCCTCATGGTAATACATAGCCAACAAAAGCAGTTATTATTACTAATAGGAGTAAAATTACTCCTGTGTTTCATGTTTCTTTATAAAGATATGATCCGTAGTAAAGTCCTCGGGCAATATGAAAGTAAATACAGATAAAGAAAAATGAAGCGCCATTGGCGTGAATATTTCGGATTAGCCATCCGTAGTTTACATCTCGGCAAATGTGTATAACGGATGAGAAAGCTGTGGAAATATCAGATGTGTAGTGTATAGCAAGGAATAATCCTGTAAGAATTTGAGTTGCAAGGCATAGTCCAAGTAAAGATCCAAAGTTTCATCATGCAGAAATATTTGATGGGGCAGGGAGGTCAACTAAAGCGTTGTTGGCAATTATAGCTAATGGGTGTGTTTTTCGTAGGCTGGCCATTAAAAGGTTTCTGTAGTTGAATACAACGGTGGTTTTTCAGGCCACAGGTCTTGGTTAAAGTCCAGGTGGAAATAATGACTTATGTTGTTATAATTTTTATAGTAGGATTTGTTTTGGGCTTGGTTGCTGTGGCATCTAATCCTGCTCCTTATTTTGCGGCTTTAGGTTTAGTGGTTGCTGCAGCAGTTGGGTGTGGGTTATTGATTGAATGTGGGGGTTCTTTTCTTTCTTTAGTACTTTTTTTGATTTATTTGGGGGGGATAATGGTTGTGTTTGCTTATTCGGCAGCATTAGCTGCTGAGCCTTATCCAGAAGCTTGAGGTGATTGATCTGTTTTGGGGTATGTTGTAGTTTATGTGGTTGGGGTGGTGTTGGTTGGTTGGTATTTTTGGGGGGGGTGATTTGATTATTGTTGGGTGGTAGATGAGTTTAAGGATTTTTCTTTTCAACGGGCTGATTTTAGTGGAGTAGCTTTAATGTATTCTTTTGGGGGTGGAATGTTGATAATTTGTGGTTGAGTTTTATTATTAGCTCTTTTTGTTGTTTTAGAGTTGACTCGAGGTTTAAGTCGTGGAGCCTTGCGTGCCGTGTAGTTACAATAATAGTTGTTAGTGCAGAGGTAAGTAGAAACAGTATTAAGTATGTTTTAATTATTCCTTGTTGGATATCGTTAGTAGATAAAATTATTGGTTTTTGGTTTAATGAAGTTCCTTTAGGTCCAACTTTTTCAAATCATGTTTGGTCTACAAGGTGAAAGGCGATTGTTTGCCCAATGTGTAAGTTGATTTTTGGTAGAGTGCGATGAATAAAAGTTGGGAAATATCCTAGTATGTTTGAAAAGTTATGAGTGAATAAAGAGGGTGTAGCTTTAAATTGTTTATTGGTTAGAGAAGCTAATTCTAGGGCAATCATTAAACCTAGGATTGAAACTAGTAAAGCGGCAAGTTTAAGCATTGTTGGTATTGTTATTACTGGTGTTTTTGTGGGTAATAAGTTGGAGGAAATAAGTAGGCCGGCGATAATGCTGCCTCAGGCTAGTCGTTTAATTGGATTAATTACAGTTGGGTTGTTTTCATTAATGGGGGACAAGGGAAAAAAACGTGGATAACCTATTGACGAGAATAAAATTAGTCGAAAGCTGTAAATAGCTGTGAAAGAGGTGGCAATGAGGGTTGTAGCTAGGGCTCAGGCGTTTAAATGTGATGTATTTAGGGCTTCAATAATGGTGTCTTTTGAGAAGAAGCCGGCTAAGAAGGGAGTACCGGTTAGTGCTAGGCTTCCAATTGTTAAACAAGAGGAAGTAAGTGGCATAAGTTTGTGTAAGCCACCCATTTTTCGGATATCTTGCTCATTATTTAGGCTGTGGATAATTGAACCTGAACATAAAAATAATATTGCTTTAAAAAAGGCGTGGGTGCAAATATGTAGGAAAGCCAGTTGTGGCTGGTTTAATCCAATGGTAACTATTATTAAACCTAGTTGGCTGGATGTTGAAAATGCAATAATTTTTTTGATATCATTTTGTGTTAGGGCACAAGTAGCTGTAAATAAGGTAGTTAGTGCTCCAAGACAGAGGCATGTTGTTAAAGCTGTTTGATTGTGTTCTATTAAAGGGTGAAGACGGATGAGGAGAAAGATTCCTGCTACTACTATTGTACTTGAGTGAAGTAGGGCAGAGACTGGTGTAGGACCTTCTATGGCTGATGGTAATCAGGGGTGAAGGCCAAATTGGGCTGATTTTCCAGTAGCTGCAAGAATTAGACCTATGAGGGGTAAAGTGAGGTCTGTGTTGTTTGATAGGATAAATATTTGTTGTATTTCTCATGAGTTAAAGTTTGTTGCAGTTCAGGCTATTGCTATGATAAGGCCAATGTCTCCTACTCGGTTATAAATTACGGCTTGAAGAGCAGCTGTATTTGCATCGGCACGTCCGTATCATCACCCAATTAATAAAAAAGATATGATGCCTACTCCTTCTCAACCAATGAATAATTGGAAGAGGTTGTTGGCTGTAACAAGGGTTAGTATGGCGATTAAAAATAGTAATAGGTATTTAAAAAATTTGTTCATGTGAGGGTCTGAGTGTATGTATCAGGAGGCAAATTCTAAAATAGATCATGTAACGTATAGAGCAATTGGTGTGAATATAATAGAGTATGAGTCAAATTTTAGGCTTAAGTTAATATCAAATGTTGTTGTATTTATTCAGTGTCAGTTGGTTGTGATAGTTTCTATGCCTTGGTCCATGAAAATGAATATAGGTAGTAGGCTGATTAAAAAAGCCATGTGGATGGCAGTTTTTACTTGACTTAAGGCTCATGTTGGTTTTAGTGGTTGAGGGTTTATTGTTATAATAATTGGCAAGATTAAGAGCATGAAGATGAGAATAAAGCTTGAGTTAAAGATTAATATTGTTAAGTGCATAGCCACTACTTGGAGTTGCACCAAGAGTTTTTGGTTCCTAAGACCAGTGGATAGGCTGTTATCCTTCAGTGGCTTAAGTGAGCCATGGAGTTGAACCATGGGGTTAAAAGATTAGCAGTCTTTAGTGCTCTCAGCCTCTCTTGATAAATAAGGAGATTTTAACTTCTGTCTCTAGAATCACAATCTAGTATTTTACTAAACTATATTTATATGCGTATCAGCCTCACATTAATTCTGGTTTAAGGATGAGGAGTATAACAGGTATTATGTGGAGAAAAATTAGTAGATGTTCTCGGGTGTATGATGGGTCTAGTGAGTAGAAATAGGTAGGTGTAGGTCCTCGTTGAGTTATTAAAAATATGTAAAGGGAGTATGCAGCGGTAATTAGTGTTCCTAGGCCTGTAAGGACAATTGTTCAGTAAGACCAGTTGAATGCGGAGGAAATAATTGTTAGTTCTCCCATAAGATTAGGTAATGGGGGTAATGCTAAGTTAGCGAGGTTAGAAATGAATCATCAGGAAGCTATTAATGGGAGAATGGTTTGCATTCCTCGTGCTAGTAAAAGTGTTCGGCTGTGTATGCGTTCATAGTTTGTGTTAGCTAAACAAAATAAGGCTGATGAAACAAGTCCGTGGGCAATTATTAAGATAATTGCTCCAGTAAATCCTCATGGGGTTTGGATTAAAATTCCGGCTGCAACAAGGCCTATGTGGCTAACTGATGAGTAGGCGATTAAGGATTTTAAATCAGTTTGTCGTAGGCAAATTGATCCTGTTATGATAATGCCTCATAAAGCAAGGATAATGAATGGGTAAGCTAGTTCTTTAGTTATTGGAGTTAATACTACTATAATACGTATTATACCATATCCCCCTAATTTTAATAAAACTGCAGCTAAAATTATAGATCCTGCAACTGGGGCTTCTACGTGGGCTTTGGGAAGTCATAAATGAATACCATAGAGTGGTATTTTTACTAGAAAGGCTATTAGACAGCTTGCTCATCAAATGTTGTTTGCTCAGGTGTGTAAATTAAGGTTAGGTGAGTATTGTAGTGTTAGTACTGATAATGTGCCCGTATTTTTGTGCAAAATTAATAGTGCTACTAAGAGTGGTAGTGAGCCTGCTAGAGTATAAAATAGAAAGTATGTTCCGGCGTTCAAACGTTCTGCTTGATTTCCTCATCGGGTAATAATGATTAATGTGGGGATTAAAGTGGCTTCAAATATAATGTAGAATATAATTATTTCAGTGGCTCCGAAAGCTATAATTAAAAATGATTGGAGTAAAATAAGTAATATAATGTAGCTTCGTTGTCGGTTTATAGGCTCAGAACGGATGTGGTTTTGGCTTGCTAGGATTATAAGGGGGAGGAGTCAGCAAGTTAATACTAATAGGGGGGTAGATAAAGGGTCTGTGGCTAAATAGGAATTTGATGTTGTTCATCCAACTTCTGTATCTCATTTTAATCAATGTAGACTAAAAAGAGCAATTAGTAAGCTTTGTAAAGTTGTTGTTGTTCATAATCATGATTTGTTAGTAAATCAGGTTGTTGGGATTAATATAATTGTGGGAATTAGTACTTTTAACATTGTAATAGGTTAAGATTTTGAAGATGGTCAGTGCCGTGGGTGCGGGCGGTGGCAACAAGTAGCGCAAGTCCGGCGCTTGCTTCACAGGCTGAAAATGCAATGAGGAATATGGGTGTTGATGTGTAAGTGGTTAAGTCAAATTGCATAGATCAAATTGATAATGCAATAAATAGTGATAGTATTATGCCTTCAAGGCATAAGAGAGCGGATAGAAGGTGGGTGCGATGGAAAGCTAGTCCCATAAGGCTTAGAATAAATGCAGAGCTGAAGCTGAAATGTATAGGGGTCATAAGACAATTATGGACTTGAACCATAGTTTTCTGGGTCGAAATCAGAAGTCTTGCATTGGACTAATAGTCTATTCAGCTCATTCTAGGCCTCCCTGGGTTCATTCATAAATTAACCCTAAAGTAAGAAGTATTAAAATTGCGGCAGCTCAGAAAAAGGTGTGGATTGGCATGTAGAGTTGATCTCCTCAGGGTAGTGGTAGTAGGAGGGCAATTTCTAGGTCAAATAAAAGAAATAAAATAGCAATAAGGAAGAAACGAATTGAGAAAGGAAGTCGTGCGGATCCTAGGGGGTCAAAACCGCATTCATATGGTGATAATTTTTCTGTATCAGGGTTTATATGTGGTAGTCAAAATGATACTACTGCGAGGATTAGTGATAAAATAGTGGCGGTGGCTAATGTAATGGTTAGGTTCATTATCTTTCCTTGGATTTTAACCAAGACTTAATAATTGGAAGTCACTTGTACTAGTTAGTACTAGAAAGATTATGATCCTCATCAGTAAATGGAGACGTATAAGAATAGTCATACTACGTCTACGAAATGTCAGTATCATGCAGCGGCTTCAAATCCAAAGTGATGTTCTGAGGTAAAGTGATATTTAATTTGTCGTATTAGGCAGATTGCAAGGAAAGATGTTCCAATAATGACATGTAGGCCGTGGAATCCTGTAGCTACAAAAAATGTGGATCCGTAAACGCCGTCAGCAATAGTAAATGGAGCTTCGTAGTATTCTATAGCTTGGAGGGCGGTAAAATATATGCCTAGAATAATTGTTAGGGCTAGTGATTGAATAGTTTCTTTTCGTCCCCCCTCTATAATGCTGTGATGAGCTCAGGTTACTGTAACCCCTGAGGCTAGAAGTACTGCTGTATTAAGTAGTGGTACTTCAAATGGGTCTAAAGGGATAATTCCGGTTGGGGGTCAGCAGCTTCCTAGTTCTGGTGTGGGGGCAAGGCTTGAGTGAAAAAATGCTCAGAAAAATCCTAGAAAAAAGAAAATTTCTGATGTAATAAATAAGATTATACCATAACGTAGGCCTTTTTGTACTGGGGGTGTGTGATGGCCTAGGAATGTGCTTTCTCGTACAATATCTCGTCATCATTGATATATTGTAAGGAGTAGAAGGGCGAGTCCGATAATTAAAAGAGTTGTTGAATGATAATGAAATCAAATTGCTAAACCTGATGTTATAAGAAGAGCAGCAATTGCACCTGTTAGGGGTCATGGGCTTGGGTCTACTATATGATATGCGTGTGCTTGGCGGGCCATTATACGGATTCTTGCAGATAGAGGCTTAGTAGAAGGACAAATACATAGGCTTGAATAATAGCTACTGCTAGTTCTAGAATTGACAGGAGGAAAAGGAGGATTATGGTGATGGCTGATACGGCTGGTGACATAAATAATATAACAAATGTGGCTATGCTAATGAGTTGGATTAGTAAGTGACCAGCTGTTAAGTTAGCTGTCAGTCGAACTCCCAGTGCAATAGGTCGAATAAATAGACTAATAGTTTCAATAATAATTAGTACTGGGATTAGTGGGCCTGGTGTGCCAGTAGGCAATATATGAGCTAAAGTGTGTGTTGGTTGGTTTCGGGCCCCAATCAAAACTGTTGCTAATCAAAGTGGGACTGCTAAACCTATATTCATTGAAAGTTGTGTTGTGGGGGTAAATGTGTATGGTAAAATGCCTAGAAGGTTTAAAGAAATTAAGAAGACTAGTAGGGAAGCTAAGAGTAAAGCTCATTTGTGACCGTTTTGATTAATTGGTATGAATAATTGATTAGTTAATTGTCGGATAAATCATGATTGAAGCGTAATTAAGCGGTTATTTAGACATCGGTTTTGGGGGGTGGGTCAAAGAATTCAAGGTAAAGTCAAAGCTAGTGCAACTAATGGTACACCTATAAATGATGTTAATGAAAATTGATCAAAAAAGCTTAATGTCATGGTCAGGTTCAGGGTGATGTTTGTTCTTTAGCATTTGAAGTTGAAGGGTCAGTAGAGAAATGGTGTTTTATAATTTTTTGTGGGATTATTAAAAATACAAGTCATGAGAATAGTAGTATTAAAAATCAAGGTGTTGGGTTTAATTGAGGCATGTCACTAGGGGTGGTTGGAATCACCAATCTTTAGCTTAAAAGGCTAACGCTATCCTCTTTTAGCTTCTTAGTGAAGTATTTTCTAGTATAGCAGTGGATCAGTCTTCGAAGTGTTTTAATGGGACTGCTTCAACTACAATAGGTATAAAACTATGATTTGCTCCACAAATCTCGGAGCATTGTCCGTAGTAAACACCTGGTCGGGAGGCAATGAAAGCTGCTTGATTTAGTCGTCCTGGAACTGCATCTATTTTTACACCTAGTGCCGGTACGGCTCAAGAGTGTAATACGTCATCGGCTGTAATTAGTACGCGGATGGGCGATTCTATTGGAATTACCATTCGATGGTCTACTTCAAGGAGTCGGAATTGTCCAGGAGTGAGTTCTTGGGTTGGGGTTATATATGAGTCAAAATTTAGGTCTTTGTAGTCAGTGTATTCGTAACTTCAGTATCATTGATGCCCGATTGCTTTTACTGTCAGATGAGGGTCATTGATTTCGTCTATTAAATAGAGGATTCGTAAGGATGGTAGGGCAATTAAAATCAGAATCACGGCTGGGAGAACTGTTCAAATAATTTCAATTTCTTGTGAATCAAGGGCGTGTTTATTAGTTAATTTTGTGGTAACTACTGCAAAAATAATATAAAGTACAAGGTTACTAATTAAGTACGCGATTATTAAAGTGTGGTCATGAAAGTGAACGAGTTCTTCTATTGCAGGTGATGCTGCATTTTGTAATCCTAATTGTGAAGGGTAGGCCATATGATAAGACACGTGGGGTTTTAACTCACAATTCTGCCTTGACAAAGCAGTATAATTATTTTATTAGTGTCTTATATAAGAAAGTGGCAGAGTGGTGATGTGGCTGGCTTGAAACTAGCATAAGAGGGTTCGATTCCTTCCTTTCTCGTTTTGTTTGGACTTGTACGAAAGCTGGTTCTTCAAATGTATGGTATGGGGGAGGGCAACCGTTCAGTCATTCGACATTTGTGTGAGTCAGCTCTACTGATAAAACTTCTCGTTTAGCTACGAATGCCTCTCACAGAATAAATAAAAATATAATTACTGCTACAAGTGAAATTAAAGATCCAATAGAAGAAACTGTGTTTCATAAAGTGTAAGCGTCAGGGTAATCAGAGTATCGTCGTGGTATACCTGCTAGGCCTAAAAAATGTTGAGGGAAAAATGTTAGATTAACACCAATAAATATTACTCCGAAATGAATTTTTGTTCATGTATTGTGTAGAGTATATCCTGAAAATAATGGGAATCAGTGTACAAACCCGCCTATAATGGCAAAGACAGCTCCCATAGATAGTACATAATGGAAGTGTGCTACAACATAGTATGTGTCGTGTAATACAATATCTAGGGATGAGTTGGCTAGAATAATGCCAGTTAATCCCCCTACAGTAAATAAAAAGATAAAACCTAGTGCTCAAAGCATAGGTGTATCTCATTTAATAGACCCGCCATGTAAAGTGGCAAGTCAGCTAAATACTTTTACCCCTGTTGGGATAGCAATAATCATGGTTGCTGATGTAAAATAAGCGCGGGTGTCTACATCTATGCCGACTGTAAACATGTGATGGGCTCATACAATAAAACCTAATAGTCCAATGGCTATTATGGCTCAGACTATTCCTATATATCCAAATGGTTCTTTTTTACCAGAGTAGTAGGCAACAATGTGAGAGATTATTCCAAAACCTGGGAGGATTAGAATATAGACTTCTGGGTGGCCAAAGAATCAAAATAAGTGTTGGTAGAGAATTGGGTCTCCACCACCAGCAGGATCGAAGAATGTGGTGTTTAAATTACGGTCTGTGAGTAGTATTGTAATGCCTGCAGCAAGTACTGGTAGCGATAATAAAAGTAGGACAGCTGTTACTAAGACGGACCATACGAATAATGGGGTCTGGTATTGTGAAATAGCTGGTGGTTTTATATTAATAATAGTAGTAATAAAATTAATAGCCCCTAAAATAGAAGATACACCAGCTAAGTGTAGTGAAAAAATAGTTAAATCAACAGAAGCACCGGCATGTGCAAGGTTGCCTGCCAGTGGTGGGTAGACTGTTCATCCTGTTCCGGCACCTGCTTCTACACCAGAAGATGCTAATAAGAGAAGAAAGGACGGAGGGAGTAGTCAAAAACTTATATTATTTATGCGAGGGAAGGCTATGTCTGGGGCCCCGATTATTAAAGGTACTAATCAGTTACCGAAGCCTCCGATTATAATTGGTATAACTATAAAAAAAATCATCACGAAGGCGTGTGCCGTCACGATGACATTATAAATCTGGTCGTCCCCTAATAAAGCTCCAGGTTGGCTTAGTTCGGCTCGGATTAACAGGCTGAGGGCAGTGCCCACTATTCCGGCTCAGGCCCCGAATACTAAATATAGAGTGCCGATGTCTTTATGGTTGGTTGAAAATAATCAGCGTGTTATTGTCACAGGTAGAATGGCTGAAGGTTTAAGCGGTGGATTGTAGCTCCATATATAGAGGTTTGAATCCTCTTTTTATCAAGCCTTGTAGTGTAATGCATATCGGATTGCAAATCTGAAGGGGCAATTTAGTAGTTGCCGGGGCTTATCCTCCCGCCTTTTAGGCTGCGGCGGGAGGATAGATGGGAGCTCGTTGGTCGGAGCACTTAGCTGTTAACTAAGAAGTTGAAGGATCGAAACCTTTTCATCTAGAAAGGCTTTAGCTTAATTAAAGTGTCTGAGTTGCATTTAGAGGATGTGGGATAAAATCCTGCAAGTCTTATCAGGGACTAGGGGGTTTTCACTCCTACTTAAAGCTTTGAAGGCTTTTGGTCTAATTATCCTAAGTCTCTAAGTTATTATGGTAATAATGGTTGGTGTAATAGGAAGTAGTGCCAGTGTTGTAATTATGAGGGTTGGTAGTAAAGTTGTTGTTTGGTGTATAAATCGTCATGGTGTTGTAGTATTATAAATGTTTGGTGAAATAGTCAGTGTTATTGCATAGCATATTCGTAGGTAGAAAAATAAACTTAGTAATGCGGATATTGCTATAAGTGTTGCAATTAGTGGTAGGTTTTGTTTAGTGAGTTCTTGTAGAATTAATCATTTTGGTATGAAGCCGGTTAAAGGGGGGAGGCCTCCTAAGGATAAAAGGGATAGTATTGTTATTGTGGTTAGTGTTGGTGTTTTGGATCAAGCTATAGTGAGGGTGTTAATTTTTGTTGTTGAGATGTTTTTGAAGGCCAGAAATATTGTTGAGGTTATAATGATGTAAATAAATAAATTAAGTATAGTTAGGTTTGGTATAATATTTAGGATTACGATTATTCAGCCTAAGTGTGCGATTGATGAGTATGCTAAGATTTTTCGGAGCTGGGTTTGGTTAAGTCCTCCTCACCCGCCAATTAAGGTTGAAGTTAGGCCAAAAATAATTAATAATGTAGTGTTTATGTTAAAAGAGATTTGGTATATTAGAGCGAGTGGTGCTAGTTTTTGTCAAGTTGATAGGATTAATCCTGTAGTGAGGTTAAGTCCTTGAAGGACTTCAGGTAGTCAAAAGTGTATGGGTGCTAATCCAATTTTTAAGGCTAGGGCGGTAGTTAATAAGGAGGTGGATAAAGGATCTGATATATGGTTAATGTTTCATTCTCCAAGTATTCAGGCGTTTATAGTGCCGGCGAATAAGATTAGGGCGGCTGCAGTGGCTTGGGTTAAAAAATATTTTGTTGCGGCTTCAATGGCTCGTGGGTGGTGTTGTTGTGTTATTAACGGGATAATGGCTAGGGTGTTAATTTCTAAGCCTATTCAAGCAAGTAGTCAATTAGAGCTAGCAAATGTAATGGTAGTGCCTAATCCTAGGCTTGAAATTAGGATGGTAAAGATGTAAGGGTTCATAGGTAAAGACGGGGGTTTCGTCCGCATTCTCGGGGTATGGGCCCGAAAGCTTTTTTAGCTTACTTTACTAGAGAATGGTGTATTGGAAGCACTAAGAGTTTTGATCTCTTGAGGATGGGTTCAAACCCCTTTTTCTAAGGAAGAAAGAGGACTTGAACCTCTATTGTTCACTCTATCAAAGTGGTCCTTAAGCATTCGGGCATTCTTCCATATTTGTGGGGGTAGGCTTGCTGTTGATAGTGGAATGGAAATATGTCATAGAATAAGGGCAAGTGTTAGAGGCAAAAAGTTTTTTCATACTAAATGTATTAGTTGGTCATATCGAAATCGAGGGTATGATGCTCGTACTCATAAAAATAGAATGGATAGAATTGATGCTTTTGTTATTAGGTTAAATGTTGTTAGTTCTGGTAAAATGGGGTTGTGTATTGCACCTAAGAATATAATTGTTGAGAGGGTGTTTATTAATAGGATGTTGGCATATTCAGCTAGGAAAAATAAGGTGAATGGTCCTCCGGCATATTCCACATTGAAGCCTGAGACTAGTTCTGATTCACCCTCTGTGAGGTCAAATGGGGCTCGGTTGGTTTCTGCTAGGGTTGAAATGTATCATATTGCTGCTAGGGGTCAGGCTGGTATGATGAGTCAGATTGTTTTTTGTGTAATGTTAAACGTGTATATGGTAAAGCCTCCTGTAAAAATAATTACTGATAAAAGAATTAGTCCTAGGCTAACTTCATAAGAGATGGTTTGTGCAACAGCTCGTAGGGCCCCGATTAAAGCATATTTTGAGTTTGAGGCTCAGCCTGAGCCTAAGATTGAGTATACTGCTAGGCTTGAAATAGCTAGAATAAATAGGATTCCGAGGTTTATGTCTAGAACAGGGTATGGTATGGGTATAGGGGCTCAGAGTGTTAGGGCTAGAGTAAGAGCTAATGTGGGGGTGATTAAGAATAATAATGGGGATGAAGTGGATGGTCGTACTGGTTCTTTAATAAATAGTTTTACCCCATCGGCAATTGGTTGTAGTAGACCATATGGGCCTACAATGTTTGGTCCCTTGCGTAGTTGTATGTAACCTAAAATTTTTCGTTCTAAGAGTGTTAAAAATGCTACTGCTACTAGAATTGGAATAATATAAGATAAGGGGTTAATTAGTGTAATTCCTTCTTCTGTCAAGAGCTGGGAAGAGGAATTGAACCTCTGGGGGAAAGGGCTTAGGCCTATTGCAATTACCATGCTCTGCCATCCCAGCTTGCTGTTATTTTTAGCGAGCTTGTTATGCCCCTTTATTGTTTTAGTTGTTTTCAACAGGTAGAGGTGAGGCGTGCTTGTAGTATTGGCCTCATTTCTTCCGGTCCTTTCGTACTGGGAAGGGTCATGTCATAGATAGAAACTGACCTGGATTTCTCCGGTCTGAACTCAGATCACGTAGGACTTTAATCGTTGAACAAACGAACCCTTAGTAAAATTTTCGCCACTAGGATGTCCTGATCCAACATCGAGGTCGTAAACCCTTTTGTCGATATGGGCTCTTAAAAAGGATTGCGCTGTTATCCCTAGGGTAACTTGGTTCGTTAATCGATAATTCGGATCTGTGTAGTCAGAATTTTCTGTTGCTTAGAGCAGTAGCTCTCGGTTCTTTAAGATAATTAATCTTAATTCTTCTAGGAGGCTGTGTTTTCCTCCTTGGTCGCCCCAACCGAAGACAAGTGGGTCAGTGTCATTATGCTTTGTTATTTATTTATAGTGTTTAGGCATGATTGACTTATGTCTAAAGCTCCATAGGGTCTTCTCGTCTTATGTATTTATGTCCGCTTCTGCACGGGCAGATCAATTTCATAGACTTGGGGAAGGAGACAGTAGGGCCCTCGTGGTGCCTTTCATACGGGTCTTCATTTAAAAGACAAGTGATTACGCTACCTTAGCGCGGTTAAAATACTGCGGCCGTTTAACTTATATGTCACTGGGCAGGCTGGACCTCTTATGTTTGGGTTGCAAGAGGCCATGTTTTTGGTAAACAGGCGAGGCCCGTGTTTGCCGAGTTCCTTTTTCTCCATTTAGTCATTCCTTGTAGTGCGCTCCTGTGTTGGGTTGACGATAATTTTGCTCATGTTTTTCTTGTTTATGTTTTATATTGTGATTCCCTCTTTGATTGGGTTCTTTTATTTATCAGTGGGTTGTCCGGTCTGATGAACACGTGCGCTTGGAGAAGATCATTTCTTCCTGTTACTAATCTTAGCATTGTCTTTTCTATGGTTACATAGGGCGGCTTAATATTTTTAGTGGGGTTGGAGATTTTTATTGTAATAATAGGCTTATGTTTTACTTGAGCTTTAACGCTTTCTTTACAGGTGGCTGCTTTCAAGCCCACTGTAGTAGAGTGCCTTAATTAATATAATCCTTGCCCATCTGTGAAGGTTGTTTTCTTTTTTGAAGGAGCTGTACCTCCTTCAATTAACTCTTACGTAGGCTCTTTAATTCTTTGTTTTTGATTTAGGAGAGTGTAAGGCTGAACTTATATTCATTTTTTAAGCAACCAGCTATAACTAAACTCGTTAGGTTTGTCACCTCTACTCAGGGATCATCCCACTCTTTTGCTACAGAGACGGGTTGGCTCTCATTAAAGCTGTCTCGGAGTAGCTCGTTTAGTTTCGGGAAATTAAACTAAAGTTCTCTTTGCTTAAGTATTCTGGCTAAGTCATGATGCAAAAGGTACGAGGCTAAATCTCTGCTTTTTTATGCTTGAATGGGTTGTTTCATTTCTTTTTCAGCTTTCCCTTGCGGTACTATTTTTGTGGCTCGAAAATTTTCTTTTCTATCTCCTATACTAAGATGGAAGAATGTTTTAGTTAGTATTTTTAATATGTTGTCTGGCTATATGTAGTTGAGTATTTGGTCCAGGGTTTAAATAGTTCGGCTAGCTTTGTAGCTCAGGATAATTCGATTTGCACGAATATCTTCTCGGTGTAAGTGAGGTGCTTTTCTGTTTTAGCCATATCCTGATTGTTCCAAGTACACCTTCCGGTACACTTACCATGTTACGACTTGTCTCCTCTAGGTATTTTTGGTTAATTATGAAGTTTAGCTGGTGATAGCTTTAATGGATGTAGTGGAGAGTGACGGGCGGTGTGTGCGCGCTCCAGAGCCGGTTTCAATAGAACACTCTATTTTCTTTTTACTGCTAAATCCGCCTTGAAATTCTAGTTTCATAGAATTATCCGTGTTTTCTGTGTTAGAAAATGTAGCCCATTTCTTCCCGCTCCATTCGCTACACCTCGACCTGACGTGCTGAGTTTTAATCATTTTGCTTACTATTAGACCTTCATAGGGTGAGCTTGCGACGGTGGTATATAAACTGGGTTGGCTAGGAGTGGTGAGGTTTAACGGGGGGTGTCAGTTATAGAACAGGCTCCTCTAGGTGGGTCTGGGGCACCGCCAAGTCCGTTGGGTTTCGAGCTATTCGCTTGTAGTACTCTGGCGGGTAGTAATTGTATTTTACTATCAAAGTTTACGGCTGAGCATAGTGGGGTATCTAATCCCAGTTTGTTTCTCAGCTTTCGTGAGTTTCGTATTCATTTTAAAGTTACTTTCGTCTATAGGTTTTGTAGTCTTCGGAGTACGTATAACAGCCTGGAAGGTATTTAACTTTAGTATATTAGGATTATCACTCTTTACGCCGATAATTATCAGCTTGAGCCTCTCGTATAACCGCGGTGGCTGGCACGAGTTTTACCGGCTCTGTTTTGCTTTAACTAATTTGAGCTTTCGTTCATGTTTTAATATTAATCACTGCTGAGTACCCTTGGGGGTGTGGTTTAACAAGGTGTTTTTGGCTGCATGTATGCGTGCCTGATACCTGCTCCTCTAGTCCTTTAGGTTTTGAGGGCATTCTCACTGGGGTGCGGATACTTGCATGTGTAAGTTTAGCAAAAGTTGATATTAAGGCCGGGACCAGGCCTGTAGTGCTTGTGGGGCTTTTTAGGGCCCATTTTAACATCTTCAGTGTCATGCTTTATATTAAGCTACACTAGC